GTGCTCTAAGTGAGTTATTTCTGTTGCATGCTTTCTTTACTTTTCATGCAAATCCGATCCAGTAGTACGGTCATTTATTTTTTTTTGAAAAAAGTAGTTAGTTATCGTAATCAATCTAGAATTCTGGCGGAGTGGGGGGGTATGTTTGTATAAATTTTACCTAATAATTATTTAATTTGAATTATCTAATAGAAATAGTAAGAATCTAAAGTAGCAGAGAAATTATTTTACTTGTTTTATTTAAATTCATATTACATTCCTGATTAGTAATCAGAGAATCTCTATTATATCAACATTTTTATTTCTGTAAATTTTACAAATTTTAAATTTGGCAAATAAAAAGAATTTAATCTTCCTTTCTGATCTGACATTGGTAAAATTCTAAAAACATACTTTTGCATCTTAATATATTTACTTGTCGCAGACTCTCCATTTTTACTAACAAAAGAATTGCTCGTGGATCGTATTTTCACGGGACTTGGTAAGGAACTCTGCTATTTACTATTTATATTTAATTAAAAAATAAGGGCCAAAGAAGAAGAAAGGATGAAGAGTGAATTATAAAGATTTTTGTGTTGAAGGCTCATTAAGTTCATTTCATTAGTTCTCCATTTAGTAAACTAAGTATAGACTATACTCACTTCGATATAATTAGTATAATTATATAGAATTAAGTTAAGATAATTTTATAACAATAACAAACAGGTACAAATAATAAATCGAGGTACCCATTCGATGACAGATATAAGCCTTCCCTCTATTTTTGTGCCTTTCGTAGGCCTAGTATTTCCGGCAATTGCAATAGCTTCTTTATTTCTTCATGTTCAAAAAAATAAAATTGTTTAGGCCGGTCAGTATATCAAAATCACATTTTTCAAAACTTTGACTTGAGTGAAACATAACACGGATATCTATTTTTTTGGTTGTAAAATGGAACATGTTATACTGTGTGATTTATTTCGAACATAAGTGTAAGAACTCTTATGCATATGAACCCTGATATAGGTGAACTATTTTAAAAGCATGGGTAGGCCGCCCATGTTTGATAAATAAAAAATCAATGCTTCTAGATATCTAGAGCGAGGTTATATGAAGGGGACGCTCTTATTTTCGATTTTTATGAATTACCACAATAGGTTCACATTATAATAGTGCTAGTTGATGAGAGTTACTTTATAAACGAGAAACGTAGTTTTAAGTAAAGTAGAAGTTAAAATTTTTTTTGGTTATTCTATCAATTCAAATTAAATGTAACTAGATTAGTATGAATTGGCGATCAGAACGTATATGGATAGAACTTATAAGGGGGTCTCGAAAAACAAGTAATTTCTGCTGGGCCTTTATCCTTTTTTTAGGTTCATTAGGCTTTTTATTAGTTGGAACTTCCAGCTATCTTGGTAGGAATTTGATATCTTTATTTCCCTCTCAACAAATAATTTTTTTTCCCCAAGGTATCGTGATGTCTTTCTATGGGATCGCGGGCCTCTTTATTAGCTCCTATTTGTGGTGCACAATTTCGTGGAATGTAGGTAGTGGTTATGATCTATTCGATAAAAAAGAAGGAATAGTATGTATTTTTCGTTGGGGATTTCCGGGAAAAAATCGTCGCATTTTCCTCCGATTCCTTATCAATGAGATTCAGTCTATCAGAATAGATCTTAAAGAGGGTATTTCTCCTCGGCGTATCCTTTATTTAGAAATAAGAGGCCAGGGGGCCGTTCCTTTGACTCGTACTGATGAGAATTTAACTCCACGAGAAATGGAACAAAAAGCTGCCGAATTGGCCTATTTCTTGCGCGTACCAATTGAAGTATTTTGAAATAAACCGAACAAAAAATGCTTTCTGATTCTCTGCTGGGGGTATAAAAACCTTACAATTTAGTTTTGTTATTCCGTTTCTAGAATAGAACTTAACGAAAATTTCGTCCGAACGCCCATTCAAATAAAACGAAACGCATATTTTTCTTTATCTTTATATAGATGGAATATTTAAAAAGGGGGAGTTATATGCAAAAAATATATTTTATACATATGGAAATCCACTCGACGCAATGCATTAGCAAAAAAAGAAAAAAATAGAAATAAGGATAGTTTCATCTCAAAACATTTTGTAATATACAATATTTTGCGAATTTTTTATATCGAAATACGAATCATTAACTAAAGCGAGTTTTCGGAGATTCATCTAAAAGGGAGGAATTGCTGCTAATTGTAACAATTGAACTAGCCAAACCTTGTACTCTTATTCTATTTTTGTATTCTTGCAAGAGTCTTAAAAATTAGAAAAGTATAATTCCCGAAGCGAAAAGAAAAAACATAGAATGATTCGATACCTTGGAATATAACTTATTTTAGTGAAAAATAAAATATCGGATCTCATAGAGTCGACGAATGAAGCTACTTTTTAAAATTAACTTAACAATTTTTAAATGAAAAAAGAAAAAAAAAAGCATTAATTCCCCTTCTATTTATTATATCTCTAGTCTTTTTACCCTGGTGGAGCTTTCTAACATTTAAGAAAAGTCTGGAATCTTGGGTTACTAATTGGTGGAATACCAAGCAATCCGAAACTTTCTTGAATGCTATTCAAGACAAGAGTCTTCTAGAAGAATTCCTAGCAGTAGAGGAGCGCGTACTGTTGGACGAAGTGATAAAGGAATATCCGGAGACATGCCTAAAAAAGCTTCATATAGGAATCCATAAAGAAACGATTCAATTGATCAAGCTGCACAATGAAGATTGTATCCATACAATTTTGTCCTTCTCGACCAATATAATATGTTTGGTTATTTTAAGTGGTTATTCTATTATAGGTAATGAAGAACTTATTATTCTTAACTCTTGGGTTCAGGAATTCCTATATAACCTAAGTGACACAATAAAAGCATTTTTAATTCTTTTAGTAACCGATTTATGTATCGGATTCCATTCGCCGCATGGTTGGGAACTCATAATTGGCTCTATCTACAAAGATTTTGGATTTTATCATAATGATCAAATTCTATCTGGCCTTGTTTCCACTTTTCCAGTCATTCTAGATACACTTTTAAAATATTGGATTTTTCGTTATTTAAATCGTGTATCCCCATCACTTGTAGTGATTTATCATTCAATGAATGACTGAAAAAAAAGGGTTATTGACCTGAATCCCGTTTGGTTCTTTGGGCATAAGAGTTAAAAATCGTACTGACTCTTTCTACCCATCCAAGGCAGGAGGGTACTCCTATATTTCAGTCAATAGCAGAATCATGGATAGGGAACTATAATTAGGGACCTACCCGATTTATTGTAGAAATTTTCGGGATTAAAAATTGGACCATGCAAACTATAAATAACCTTTCTTGGATAAAAGAACAGATTACTCGAACCATTTCCGTATCACTCATTATATATATAATAACTCAATCATCCATTTCCGATGCATATCCCATTTTTGCACAGCAGGGTTATGAAAATCCCCGAGAAGCGACCGGTCGTATTGTCTGTGCCAATTGTCATTTAGCTAATAAACCCGTGGATATTGAGGTTCCACAAGCAGTACTTCCTGATACTGTATTTGAAGCAGTTGTTCGAATTCCTTATGATATGCAACTAAAACAAGTTCTTGCTAATGGCAAAAAGGGGGGATTGAATGTAGGAGCTGTTCTAATTTTACCCGAGGGGTTTGAGTTAGCTCCAAACGAGCGTATTTCTCCTGATATGAAAGCAAGGATAGGCAATCTTTCTTTTCAGAGCTATCGCCCCAATAAAAAAAATATTCTTGTGATAGGCCCTGTTCCGGGGCAAAAATATAGTGAAATCACCTTTCCTATTATTTCCCCGGACCCTGCTACTAATAAGGATGCTCACTTTTTAAAGTATCCCATATACGTAGGTGGTAACAGGGGAAGGGGCCAGATTTATCCCGACGGAAGCAAGAGTAACAATACTGTTTATAATGCTACAGCAGCAGGTATAGTAAAGAAAATAATACGAAAAGAAAAGGGCGGATACGAAATAACCATAGGGGAAGCCTCGGATGGACATCAAGTTGTTGATAATATTCCTGGAGGACCAGAACTTCTTGTTTCAGAGGGCGAATCTATAAAACTCGATCAACCATTAACCAGTAATCCTAATGTAGGTGGATTTGGTCAGGGAGATACAGAAATAGTACTTCAAGACCCATTACGCGTCCAAGGCCTTTTGTTCTTCTTGGCATCGGTTATTTTAGCACAAATTTTTTTGGTTCTTAAAAAGAAACAGTTCGAGAAGGTTCAATTGTCTGAAATGAATTTATAGATCAAGTTCATAACAATAAAAAAATTATTGTTTGTTTATAGTCATGATATGGCTATGTAACTTTTATCATAAGTTTTTCGATTCGATAATAAAATTCGATTAAGATACTAGGTTAAGCAGAGAATATAACACACAGATAAATGAGGGGACTAAATGAGTCTAGGAGGGCTTCTTTGCCTTCCTAACTTCGACACGAGAAAAGGATGTGTAAAATTCCCTTTGTTGTATCAAATAGTAATGCTTCGTCATAGCTTTCGTCAAAGACGCGTCATTTTTTATTTTTTATAATTTTTTTTTTTTGGGGGGGGTGTTCGGGAGATTTAACCTAACTTTTTTGTCTTACTATTATGCATAGAATAACTACAACAAAGTAGTGTACAAAAAAAAAGAGAGAGAATTTTATTGAACAACAAATAGAACTTCTTCAATGAACTTCTAAAAAATTTTAAACTTTTATTTTATGAATACAAAGAGGGTATATTACTAGAATTTTTTATAGTAGTATAGAAAGGTTTTCGTGCTTGTTGATCTCCCTACTTTTTTACGTTTTTTTGCTTTAAAATATTCTAATTATTACGAGTTTAACGGGTACCTTCCCCTTCTTTTTTTCTCTAATTCGAGGGGGAAGGAGGGTCCCGTTGATGTCTTACGCTTTCATACTTATACCGCAGCTCATCCAATTACTACAGGGACGAACCCAATCCGGAATATGAACCATA